CTTTTCCTTCTCTTCGGGATCGAACATCAATTGCAACGATTCGATAGACGGCTCATTGGGATAGATATAGATGAACAATACCCCCCCTGGAACCGTATAGGAAGTTTTCGCCTCGTACGGCTCGAGAAAAAATGACTTAATTCGAAGTTTTGTCTATGTATCCAATTCGAATAAATTAAATAACAAACGGGCCTATAAAATCAATTAGACTACGATTCCAGTCTTTTTTCTTCCTGAAAAATGAAAAAGAAACCGCTCGTACTCATAACTCAAGTCGGATAACTCTCAAATAGCTCAAAGAAAAATCTTTAGTGAATTTCATTTATTGAGTAGTCTTTACTCCCTTTCGTTTATACCGGTTAAACTATTTCAAATTCTATTTGGATTCTTTAGTCAAATCCAGTTATTGAGACTATCGAAAGAATTAACAACTAAAAGGGTGTTTCCTTGTTTTTAAACCCTTTATTCCTATTTTGAATCATTGGGTTTAGACATTACTTCGGTGTTTCTTAATCTTTTCAAAGTGGCAGCAACATACCCTTTAAATTTATATTTATTTTATTTCTTTCTATCAAAGAATCCTATGGATGGTTGATTCTAGTATGATACACGTTGAATCGCAAAATTTGGATCAATTTCAACAAGTTTTGCTTTTGAATTGGAAACTTGCTCGAATTGGATCCTTTCGATTGTCCATATATTTACGAAGTTGTTCCAGTTGATTGGCATTAACCCTAGATCCTTGCCCCTGAGAAATGAATTAATACTTTCGGTTCGAGCTCCATCATGAACTATTTACAACCCGACAAAAAACGAAGGGTTCAAGTGTAACAGAACAAACAATGTCGAGCCAAGAGCACCTCATTTCTAGACAAATCGAAAATGGTGGATGTAAAAATCCACAACGGGTTGTGTCCTTCAAGTCGCACGTTGCTTTCTACCACATCGTTTCAAACGAAGTTTTACCATAACATTCCTCTAATTTGGAACCGGTATGGAATTGATTCAATTACGGAATCATGAATAGTCATCGGTTCAGCTGTCCATAGACATCGCAATCTACACTTTTTCTTCTATATATGAATATATAATACATGAAACAATATTTTTCTGAAAAAATCCTAGCAAGACAACATTTTTAACAGACTAATAGAATATATATAAAATAGATAATAGAAAGAAAAAAGAAATCTATAAAAGAAATCTATAATATATAGATATATATATGGAAATAATATAGAAACGAATAAGTTTTGGAATCTGCATCTTCAAGTGACTTAATAAGATAAATTAAACGATTTCCTACTTTTTCAAAGATTCCACGTATAGGGAATCATTAAAAATATTTTTTTATTAAAAAAAATATTTCTATATTTCTAAATGAAATTAACTATATTAAAATTAAATTAAACATCATTTTTGAATTTATTTGAGTTTGATTGGGTTGGGTTTGAAGAAAATTGGACAATAAGCACCGCCTTTGATCTTTATAGGCGGATCGGTCTTTCTTTTTGAAGTGACTCATCACTAATTTCAAATAAAGATTTGAAATAGATCAAAGAAACGAAGAAAGAAATAAGATAAGAAGAAAAAAATCCTTTTTTTTCATGAGATGTATAAAAAAATAATGTAAGTTAATATTTGCATTTTGATTCTTTTAATCAGATTACGAAAATCAAAATAGAACAAAAAATAGGTAAGATTTCTCCTATCTATCAGATAGACGGAACTGTTGTCACTATTTGTTGTTTGTTATAGATGTTTTATATCTACTATACTATAGAATATGGGACTTGATCATTTGTTAATGAAATTCGAACAGACACAGATGTTTAAAGTAATATAGATTAACTGCTATCCACCCCCCCCACTTCCTTTTTAGATTATGTTATATTATGATAGGGTTTATATGGGAATAATGGAGAAATGGATCCGTGCTGGGACGGAAGGATTCGAACCTCCGAATGGCGGGACCAAAACCCGTTGCCTTACCACTTGGCCACGCCCCATTTCAATTGCTAATTGACACTAAGAAACAATAATATTGTTATTGGTTGTTTGTCAACTCCAGCCCAAATAAATATCTAGAAAGATTCCATATCTATAGAATATAGATCTTCTATATCTATAGAATAATAGAATAGACCGGTATTCGAATTTTGATACATATAGATACAGAATTCAACTGAATTTATTGATCATTACATAGAATTCAATTAAGATATTGTATGAAAGTATCGTTTCTTCTATTCTCCTTTGAGAATTGGAGGATTTTTGGTTGTATGTATTCAAAGAAAAAGAAGGATTTTTTGTCTACCTTATTTACTTTCTTTCTTTTTCCTTATATCAAAAATGCAACCAAAATGCAATTATCTCCAAGAACAAAATGTCTGTTATGCTTAATATCGTTAGTTTGATCTGTATTAATTCGCCCCTTTATTCGAGTAGTTTTTTCTTCGGCAAATTGCCCGAAGCCTATGCTTTTTTGAATCCAATCGTAGATGTTATGCCAGTCATACCTCTGCTTTTTTTTCTCTTAGCTTTTGTTTGGCAGGCTGCTGTAAGTTTTCGATAAGATCCTGAATAATAATATCCTAGAAAATACATGATTTCCTCGAGAAAAAATGATAACAATTGACAAAAACAAAATCAGATAAGTTTTAGAGTATGAACCCTCGATTCATACATTGAAATTCGTGAATAGTCGGCATAAATCAGGCTTACCCCCATTTCCTCGTTTTTGAGCCTTTTCCAGTCATCCAGTCAAAGACCCTAACCCTATTAGGGTCTACCACAATATCTAAATTTGGATATAAGCGCAAATTTCATTTTTGTTAATGAAAAACAAATGAATTTGTGACAATACATTTCTTGAAAAAACCTCATTTCTTGGTATCAAAATAGGATATGTGGTAAAAAAATGGAAGATCTATTCTCTTTTTTTCTAAAAAATCATCTTGGAGATTGTGTAATGCTTACTCTGAAACTCTTCGTTTATACCGTAGTGATATTTTTTGTTTCTCTCTTTATCTTTGGATTCCTATCTAATGATCCGGGGCGTAATCCTGGACGTGAAGAATAAAATACAAAAGGTTTCTTGATTAATTTTCAAATTTTCTTAGTATTTTCTCTATTCACACGTTTCACTAAGATTTTCAAAAATTGAAAAAAAAAAGAAATAAAAATAATAAAATAGAATATTAATATATAAATAAAAAATAAATAAATAAAGTAACCAACGGAAACGGAAAGAGAGGGATTCGAACCCTCGGTACGAATAACTCGTACAACGGATTAGCAATCCGACGCTTTAGTCCACTCAGCCATCTCTCCCAAATCAAAAAGAGAATTACTACATTACACATAATCTAAAGAGTTTTTCTTTCTCTCGTTTCTTTCTCTCGTTTCTTTCTCTATTCTATTATTTCTATATAGAGATCCACAAATCAGGAATTTCCTTTATCTAAAAGATGGACTCGAACGCGCCAACACTCGAACAAAAAAAAGAAGCAAGACCTCTTTGTGTTGATTTTGTTCGAAAGGCCCTTCTTATTCTCACGACCCGGCATGGTTAGTACCTAGCCGGGCTCTTTTTTTTTGTTCCAACAAATTATAGAGAAATAATGATTTATTTTTTTTTGAAAACAAAAAAGACTTTTTATTATTATATTCAATATAAAATATTCAAGCAACAACAAAAAGAAAAAATACTATTTAAATTATTTTCTTGTTAGATTTTACCCGAACTAAAAAAAAACTATTGATTCTTCTACAATACTTTTTTTGTGTTATGATTTTAATGTTTTTTTTGATCCGTATCTAACTTCTTCAGCGAAAACTTTATAATAATTTCAATTAAATAATTTTTTGGAGCCTCTTTTCCGAATCTCATTAAATTTGGATCTACTCGTGAAAAAGTTCAGCACGCTCCTTTTGACGATTCTTTGATAATCCTATGCTTGATCATACTCAATTAACATGCTCGACAAAAGGTCCATTTGTATACAATAATCATATTGTAGCGGGTATAGTTTAGTGGTAAAAGTGCGATTCGTTCTATTAACCCTTATAGAGTTAAAGGGTCTTTCGGTTTTATTCATATTCCGATCAAAAACTTTATTTCTTAAAAGGATTCAATCCTTTCCCTCTCAATGAGAAATTCGAGGAAAAATACGAATTCTCGTGATTTGTATCCATGAGTCACTTAATAAATTGAAAAATTGGATTATGAAATTGCGAAACAGAATTTTTGAATTGGACCAAGACTTCCAATTGAATAAGTATGAGTAAAGGATCCATGGCTAAAGATAAAAAGAAACTTCTAATCGTAACTAAATCCTCCATTTTTTTCTAAAAAAATAAAAATTGGAGCAAAATAGCTATTCAGCGATGACTTTGGTTTACTAGAGACATCGGCGTATTGTTTTAGCTCGGTGGAAACAAAATCTTTTTCCTTAGGATCCTATGAAATAGAAATAGAGAACGAAGTAACTAGAAAGGTTGTCAGAATCACCTTCTCCTAGAAGGATCATCTAGAAAGCGATTCGTTTTGTCTGTATTCAAATAAAAAGCTGACGTAGGTGTTATGGGGATAATTTTGTTCGTTTTGTTCACCTCTTAGATCTAAGAATTTACTCACTTTCCATAAAGGAGCCGAATGAAACCAAAGTTTCATGTTCGGTTTTGAATTAGAGACGTTCAAAGAACTGAATCGACGTCGACTATAACCCCTAGCCTTCCAAGCTAACGATGCGGGTTCGATTCCCGCTACCCGCTTTTTCTTTTTTTTCTAAATATTCTATTAGAATTCTATTCTAGAATATAGATAATACATTATGACTTGATATTTGATTATGATTAGTGAATCGTTGAATATACAATTCCAAAAATTCTCTCACATATAATCCGATTTTTTTGTTTTCAACTCAAGAAAAATACGAAAAAACCGGAATGAACGGCGTCCATTGTCTAATGGATAGGACAGAGGTCTTCTAAACCTT